TCTATCTTCTTTAGTTATTCAATGAAACCAATGATTCGTTATTGGAGCAGATAGCAACAACCATTTCAGCGGACATGCGTATTTTCCGATGGATTTCCATGGTTTCATTAGTAGAAATTGTTTGATGTAGCGAGTAATAGGCTCTTTCGCCGTTCAATAATTCTTGTTTAGGCAGTTCATATCATCCACACATAGTGATCTAAGATTTCAATTCTTCCATGTTTCAGCAGTAGCATATTGTTCCATGGGGCTAAGGCCAAAAAGATGGAAGAAACAAGTGTTTCCACGACTCTACCATCCGGCCAATTCTGTTCCACTTAATCCCCTTTTCATGGGCACATATCTTTACGGCTAAGGAATGGGGAATCTTTCTCCTGTTACATGAATCAAATGTTTCATTTCATCCGGGAAAAGCCATCTCTTTCTCAACAATGTCTTTGTCATTTGATCCAATAGCGTTCCGTTAGATAGGAACAGATTTGATAAATACTGATAACTCTCGGATAGAGTATTAGAACGGAAAGATCCATTAGATAATGAACTATTGGTTCTAAACCATCTCTGGCGATGAATCAACAATTCGAAGTGCTTTTCTTGCGTATTCTTGATGAACCAGCGTTTATATATAGATGTAGGAGGATTTGTTTGGGAAGCAATAAGCCCCTTTGACATCTCTTCATCTGCAAAGAATTCTCGACGTGAAAACACAGAGACAGAGGGCTGATCTTTGAATAGGGAAAAGAATGGATCCGAAGGGTCCCAAATGAATTGGCTTGTTCGAAAAAAGCCTTGTTCTTTGGAAGATATATCTCGTGTCTGGTACTGCATGGTTCCACTCTGCAAGAACTCCGAATCATTCTCTTGAAGCTCATCCTCTTTATGATAAATGATCCATTTGCCCCGAAATGACCCAGTCCAATAGGGAAATCCCAATTCAGTGGGCCTTTCGATACAATCAAATAGATTGCCACAAGGGCGCCATATTCTAGGAGCCCAAACTATGTGATTGAATAAATCCTCCTCTATCTGTTGCGAATCGAGGGCCCCTTCCCCTTCTTCAAACTCCGATTCGTATTTTTCATATAGAAATCTCTGATCAACGATAGAACAAGATCCATTTTGCATCATATCTAACTGATTCCTTGGTTCGGACCGAAGAAGTAATGTCACTCGATTATTATCAAACTGACTGCAATATTTTTCTGTCCGTGAGGATCCCGCCAGAGCCAGAGCGCCTTCTACTTCTAATAGTAATAATAGTAATAGGCCATGAACTAGATCAGAATCATTCTCAACGAATCCATAAGAAGTGATCCAATTTTTTTCATCGTGTCTGGATGAAGACCAAAGATCTTGAGCGACCGATCCGGCAGAACAACTCAAAAGATAAAGAAGTATCGTTAATTTCTTCATGCTCGTTCCAAGTTCGAAGTACCATTTGTACAAATAAGAATCCCCTCCCTTACATGATTTCTTCTTCATATAGATAGATATAGGATCTATGGGGCAATTACTTAGAAGTACATTTTGTGTAACAGCCCTTCCTATCTGATAGAAAAGGATCCCATGATCCTGAACCGATCTTATCTGGGATCGAAAATCCCAAGTTTTTCTATGAAGAGCTGATCTAATTGTATTAGTTTCTATAATGGATTTCTTCTGTGTAATACTAATTGATAGGGCCTCATTGATAAGTGCTACAAGATCTCGCGCATTGGAATCCATGGTTATGGACCCGAATCCGTTAGTATGGAACATCTTCTTTTCCAAGTGAAATCCCCTAGTATATGAAAGAATGAAAAAGTGCTTTCGTTGTTGTGGAAGAAGAAGCCTTCGTATCTTAATGCATGTATTTAATTTATTCGGAGCTATTAGAGCGGGATCCACTTTTTGGGGAATATGAGTCGAAGCAATAACAAGAATCTTTCCAGTGGAACATCTTTCACAATCCCTGGAGAGATAGTTCTCTAATAGACCGAGGGATAAGTAATTCGACTCATTCACATGCAGATCATGAATATTTGGAATCCATATTATGCAAGGAGACATTGCTTTTGCTAATTCGAATTGAAGGGTGATATCAAATCGGTCTATTTTCGGCGTCATATACATAGTTAGCACATTCGTCATAGTTAGCAGCTCCGTATCAATATCAAGGTCATCATCAATATCGTCACTATCATCAATATTGATATCGTCATCACTATCATCAATATCGATATCATCAATAAGATAACCTTTAGGTTTGTCATCCAGGAACTTGTTCGGAAATACCGTAATGAAAGGAACATAGGAGTTTGTCGCTAGGTATTTGACCAAACAGGATCGTCCAGTTCCTATAGAACCTATCACTAAAATACCTCTAGAAGGGTATAGGGCTAAGCGGAGCGAAAAGGGTTTTCCATGAGGAGATGGGGAATGAAAACTATTAGCCCCACACGAGGTTTGTGAATAAGTGATTGTCTGATAATGAGCAAGGAATATCCGTCTTTCTGCTAAA